GAAATGTGGAGGAAAGCGGGGGAAATGGCCGATACTACTGGAAGGATTCCTCTTTGGCTGATAGGTACTGTAGCTGGTATTCCTGTGATCGGTTTAATAGGTATTTTCTTTTACGGTTCATATTCCGGGTTGGGTTCATCTCTGTAGTAATTGGATGAACCAGATTGTAGACATGAAAAGGTAAGAACTCAGCGGGACTTATCCCCTTATTATAGCGGCGAGGCCCCGCTGAGTTCTTACTCTTAAATGAGACTTTGATATATTCCATTTAATGTATTCCATAAGATACAAATTGGAAAATTATCCAGTCAACATATTTTATTCATAGAAATTATAAAAGGGGGATCTTGGTTCTGATCTGATGTTTCATTTCAAACTACTCTACTCTTTTGTTTCTTATAATGAATTACTCCCCCTAACCCCTTTTTTGTTTGTCCACTACTTTTATAAATAGAAATTCTAAATAGAAATTAGAAATATAAATAAGGGATTTCGATAGACACGAAAAAGAAGGATATAGTAATCTTTGACGAACAGACAAAAAAAAGTGATTATTATTTCATTTCAATATAAGATGACACAAGAAAGGGTAGAAAATAAATCCTTTCTTGTGTCGAATAGCAGATAAGTAAAACTAGTAATCCCCCCTAGATAGAAGTATTTTATTTGTTCCTTTCATTTATACCACCCTTTCCTTAATTTTAATAGTCTAAAGATTTTTGAATCTAGAAATTCATTTCGTACAATTGAACCTTTTCAAACTGTTTCTTTTTAAGAACCAAAAAAATTTGTGCTAAAATAACAGATGCCAAAAAGAACAAAAGGCCTTGGACGCGTAATGGATCTTGAAGCACTATTTCTGCATCTCCCTGACCAAAACCTCCTATATTAGGATTGCTTGTTAATGGTTGATCAAGTTTGATGGATTCACCCTCTGAAACAAGAAGTTCCGGTCCTGGAGGTATAATATCAACCACTTGATGTCCATCTGATGCATCAACTATGGTTATTTCATATCCCCCCTTTTCTTTACGTACTATTCTGCTTACTATTCCCGCCGATGTAGCATTATAGACTGTATTATTACTCTTGCTCCCATCAGGATAAATCTGACCTCTTCCTCTATTCCCACCTACATATATTGGATATTTTAAGAAGTGAACGTCTTTCTTCGTAGCAGGGTCAGGGGAAAGAATGGGAAAAACAATTTCACTATATTTCTGACCGGGAACAGGACCTATCACAAGAATATTTCGTTTATTGGGACGGTAACTCTGAAAGGATAGATTTCCCGTCCTTTCTTTCACCTCGGGAGAAATACGATCGGGGGGGGCTAATTCGAATCCTTCGGGTAAAATAAGAACAGCCCCCACATTCAAAGCCCCCTTTTTCCCATTAGCAAGAACTTGTTTCAGTTGCATATCATAGGGGATTCGAACAACTGCTTCAAATACAGTATCAGGAAGCACAGTTTGCGGAACTTCAATATCCACGGGCTTATTAGCTAAATGGCAATTTGCACATACAATTCGTCCAGTTGCTTCACGCGGATTTTCATAACCCTGCTGCGCAAAAATGGGATATGCATTTGAAATAGATGCCCGAGTGATTACATATATCATAATCGATACAGAAATGGATCGAGTCATCTGTTCCTTTACCCAAGAAAAAATATTTCTATTTTGCATGGTTCAATCATTGATCCCAGAATTTCTACAATAAAATAGAAAGGTAGCTAACTAGTGTAGTTCCCTATCCACGAGTCTGCCATTGTACTGGAATAATTTACTGGAATATGGGACGAATACCCTAAACAGGTAGAAGTATAACTAAGGAATAAATAAGATTGAAAATATTTTTCTTAAATTCTTCAAACACGAAGAGACATTCTTATTTGATTGATATCAGGAGATCAAATGAGTTCTTTATTCGTTCATTGAATGATAAATGACTACAAGCGAAGGAGATACACGATTTAAATAATGGAAGATCCAATATTTCACAATTGTATCTAGAATAACTGGAAAAGTGGAAACAAGACCAGATATAATTTGATCGTTATGAGCTAATCCAAAATCGTTGTAGACCGAACCAATCATAAGTTCCCAACCATGGGTTGAATGAAATCCGATCCATAAATCAGTAACTAAAAGAATCGAAAAAGCTTTTATTGTGTCACTCAAGTTATAGATGAATTCCTGAACCCAAGAATTAAGAATAACAAGTTCTTCATTACCCAGAATAAAATAACCACTTAGAATAGCGAAACAGATTATATTTGTCGAGAAATTAAAAATTATATGGAAATTATACTCATCGTGTGTTTTGACTAATTGTACTGTTTCTTTGTGTATTCCTATACGAAGCTTTTGTATATGTATTTCTGGGTATTCCTTTATCATTTCGTCCAACAGGAATAGTTCTTCTAATTCTATAAATCTTTCTAGAATGCTTTTTTCTTGAATATCATTCAAGAGAGTTTCGGATTGCCGGGTATTCCACCAATTAATAACCCAAGGTTCCAGACTTTTATTAAATGAGAGAGAGACCCACCAAGGCAAAAATATTATGGATATAATATATGGGAGGGAAGTCAATGCTTTTGTTTTTTTCATTTTTTTTTTTTCTGTGAATTGTTAATGAATCTGCTGCATTCGTCATTCGTCGATTCTATTTTATATTTATCTGAACACGAATTCTATAACAAGGTATCGAACCTATGAATTTATTCCCATTTTTTTTTTTTTGTAAAAATTGAGTCCTTGGATCTAGCAAAATAAAATATAGAAAAGAGTCTTTTTCAGATAAAAAAAATAAGCAAGCAAATATGATTCCCAGAGATATCTCAATTGGGTAAATTCCAACTAATTTCATCCCCATTTGTTCTTTGTTCCTGGTCGATGAATACTCGAAAATCCACTAGAAGTAACAAATATGATTCGAATTTCGAGACAAAAAAAGCCTTCCCGGATCAATTAATTAATTATTTCGAAATGTTTATGTTTCACCGCCTAACCATAACCACAGTCCAGGAATAACGTAACCTATCAATTCGAAATATTGGATGAATTCTCTTAAGTCTTTTGAAGAAACTTCAATTTTATTAAAAAGGGAATTAGCAAGTTCCCTCCTTCATACTAAGAAAACATTAATTCTTCATTTCAAAATACTTCAATTGGTACACGCAAGAAATAGGCTAATTCGGCAGCTTTTTGTTCAATTTCTCGTGGAGTAAGATTCTCATCAGTGCCAGTCAAGGGAATGGCCCCTTGGCCTCTTATTTCCATATAAAGGACACGACGAGGATAAAGACCCTCTTTAACCTCCATTCTGATGGATTGGATATCTTTCATAAAGAAACGAAGGAAAATGCGACGATTTATTCCAGGAAATCCCCAACGAAAAATACAAACAATTCCTTCTTTTCTATCAAATCGATCATAACCACTACCTACATTCCACGCAATTGTACACCACAAATAGGAGCTAATAAATAGACCCGCGATCCCATAAAAAGACATTATGATCCCTTGCGGAAAAAAAAAGATTTGCTGAGATGGAAATACGGGTATAAGATTCCTACCAAGATAACTGGAAGTTCCAACCACTAAGAATCCTAATGAACCTAAAAAAAGGATACAGGCCCAAAAAAAATTACTTGTTTTTCGAGACCCCGTTATAAGTTCTATCCAGATATGCTCTGATCGCCAGTTCATATTATACTTACTATACTCGATCTGGTTGTATTCAATTGGAATTGAGAGAATAACCCAAATAAATTTGACTTAACTTTTCTTGACCCCGAAGTAACTCTCATCAACTAGCACTATTTTGACGGGAACTATTAGGAGTAATTGGTTAGATACATTGACTTTCTATTTCAAACTATTCACCAATTTATTTTTAACCAGCTAGACCCATACTCATATATAATCTGCATTTATGCAGATATCGTGTATCCGTATGCATATGAGTCTCTCATTTGTGTTCGGAAAGAGCCATATACAAATTTAGATAATCTTATTTTCTTGGACATGAAGAGATAAAGAAGCCATTGCAATTGCCGGAAATACTAGGCCCACTAAGGGCACAAAAATAGAGGGTAGATCTGTCATAGAATGGGTGCCCCAATTTAATATTTGTTTTTTAAATATAACTAATGATAAGTATATCTAATATAACTAATATTAAGTAGTTAATAAGTGCAAGGAATATAAATGTGTACCTAATTCATCGTTATACATAAATATAAAATATGTATGATAATTCACTTTAATAATAACATATAACATAAGAATATAAGAAACTTTCTTATTCTCCCATCCTTTTTTATTCTTTGTATTTTTTTTTTTTTTTTTTTACTTAAGGGTATTAAAGAGTTTATTATGAGTTCACAACTTTCACTAATCGAATCCAACAAAGCAAACGGTAACTTGATTCTATAAACTTGATTCCATAATAAAAATGAGGGTTCTTAGTCAAAATAAATTCTTTCTATTCTACATTTATTTAGAATTTATTATATAATAAATTCTAAATAAATATAATAAATTCTAAATAAGATCTATTTTTGTCTCGATTAAAATCAAATTAATACGTAATAAGGCCAGATAAAATTATTTTTTCTTTATGTCTTTCCTTTCCCTAATTCCTCGGAAGGAGAAACTTACTCTTTTAGCTTTTTTATCCTATTAATTAATAAAGGGTTCCTGATTACTAATCAGGAATTAGGAGTAAGATAAAAAATAGAAAAATTGATATGACGGAAAAAAATAATAATTATCCAAAACTTATAGCTCTTACTACAAGTAGAACTAATGTTACCAACGAAAAGACCATTCTTCTTAACTTAAGTTTTTTTACGATAAATTAAATACAAATAAAATACTCGTTCGCTACAAATAATTGAATCGAGTGCTATACTTTAATTTATTGAATTTTGATTCAGAGGAAAAAAACCGTGGAGCTGAAATAACTCACTCAAAACACCTCTTAAAGGA